CTTTGGTTACCGGCGAGCGCTTCCAAAGGCGACCCTCTCGAGTTTCCGGCTGTTTCCTAGATTGAAGTAGCCTTTCGTCACCCTACCAAACGAAAGAAGTCACTATCAAACAGCCCCCCCAACTAGTCGTATGGGGTGCTTGTGGTAAGCTGCCTTGGATATGAGGAATTCCTAAAAAAAGGCAAAGTCCGGTATTTGACGAAGATCTTTCTATCAATAGATAGGATTTAGTGTTCGATATAGGGGATAGGATCCATCTGCTCTCTCTCAAAAAAATGGAGAGAGGGCAGATATAACGATATAAAAAAAATCGGGAGATGCTAAAGGATGCATAGACATCTAAGGGGATGTCTATTCTATTCCTCTTTTTTTCTCTAAAAAAAAAAGATATCTCGTTCATCTATCTTTTGTTTATCTATCATTGATTCTATCTATGAATCAAGTCGAAAGACTTCGCTTTTGGGTTCCCCGAAGCCCCGAATGGATTGGATCGTTTCTGCCAACGAAATGAACGCGGAGCCCGTTCCGAATGCTTCTCCGACCCGGAAGTTCTCGCGAAGAGAATAAGATGCTGTTCCCCCCCCCCCTCTGTCTTTTCTCGCTTTGCTAATCTTCCCCTCTAACGCGGGCCGGGCGCGGGAGTAAGAAACCTAAGAGAGGACGCTCTTCTCTTAGGTCCTTTTTTTCAGTGCAACACAGGAAAGCGCCCTCTTTTTGTTTTGTCAAACCTGCAGCTTTCCAGATTTTGTATTGAACGCATGGCGTAGCTAGGACCTTCAAATCATGTTTGAGCCTATGTTCAAACCGCCCTATTTTTTATATTTTTTTTTTACTAAGGCGGAATGCCCGCCAAGTTCAGATAAGGGAATGCTTTCCCCAACCATTAAAGGAAAGGCTCGACGAAGGGAGGGGGAAGGAAAACGCTTTCGGAGATAGAGATTTTATTTGTTTTTCATCGAAAACGAAGAAGGCCGAGGATGGCCTACGGTGCGTATTATCTGAGGGGAACACGCTTTTTCGACCGCGGTAGTATGATTGCCGGGCCCTCCCCTCGTTCCGCCCGCTGGCCTATTGGGATAGCAGCCTTCGGGCTTTGCCTGCCCTTAAAAAAAAAATTCCGGCTCGGCCCGGGAAAGCGCTGGCAACAACAGAAAGGAAGGGGTCCATGTAGCTGCTGCGCCCGCCCCCTTCTTAGTCAATGGGGCAGCAGGTTCGGCATCTACTAGAAAAGAGAGAATCCGCTTCAGATAACCACTCCTCTGCTAGGCAGCGTGTCGAATGGCCGAGAGCGGACCTTTTTGGATATATAATCCAAGTCGAGAGTGGAGTTACGGGAACAGCCGTCTGATGGAAAACTACTTTCACGTTCGGTTCAGAGAGCACTTTTTTCGTTGAGAATTCCTCGTTCCCTTTCGTGTAAATTCCCCTGCAACGAATTAAAAACTTGCGGGGCCCTCCTATCTATTTATTCCCTCTCTCGAGCCCCGAAGAAAACCCCCTCCCCTTCGGACTCCACATCTCTTTTGACTCTATATATGTGGGCACCTGATATCTATGAGGGTTCACCCACCCCGGTTACAGCATTCCTTTCTATTGCGCCTAAAATTTCTATTTCTGCAAATATTTCACGTGTTTCTATTTATGGTTCCTATGGAGCTACATTGCAACAAATCTTCTTTTTCTGCAGCATTGCTTCTATGATCTTAGGAGCACTGGCCGCCATGGCCCAAACGAAAGTAAAAAGACCTCTAGCTCATAGTTCAATTGGACATGTAGGTTATATTCGTACAGGTTTATCATGTGGAACCATAGAAGGAATTCAATCACTACTAATTGGTATCTTTATTTATGCATTAATGACGATAGATGCATTCGCCATAGTTTTAGCATTACGGCAAACCCGTGTCAAATATATAGCGGATTTGGGCGCTCTAGCCAAAACGAATCCTATTTCGGCTATTACCTTCTCTATTACTATGTTCTCATACGCAGGAATACCCCCGTTAGCCGGCTTTTGTAGCAAATTCTATTTGTTCTTCGCCGCTTTGGGTTGTGGGGCTTACTTCCTAGCCCCAGTGGGAGTAGTGACTAGCGTTATAGGTCGTTGGGCGGCCGGAAGGTTGCCACGAGTAAGTCAGTTTGGGGGACCGAAGGCAGTTCTCCGTGCACCGGACACGTAGCTTATCGAATCCAGTTGCGACACGGATGGGAATGCATGCTACGAAAGATAGAGTCGAGTCTGATACATCAGCCGTCTACTCAATATCCTTGTATGAGTCCACAATCACTACACGAGATGAACCTTGGTTTGGTGAATTGAAGTTGACCTTAGGTGTAATAGGGACTCCCAGTTACTGTGCGCGATCGTATACTGAGGTGCTCCCCGCCGGTTGTTGGAACGACGCGAGCCGGGCCGGGCCTCGATTCAGAAAGATGAAGGGCCAAAAGGTACAGTATAAATGGGGGGTTACAAATTCTCCATCTCATTGGGGGCGGAAAACGAATAGACATCTCGATGTGATACAGCCTTTTCTATTTTAGTTGGTAAAGAACGGCGAAGTCCATCCGAACCGTCCAATGAAGAATAAAGAGGAGAGCAAAGCGCCAATGGCACGCGAAGCGCATGCGGAACGGGCACGGAGAAAAAAAAGTGTGGAGGAGAAGCAGCCCGAGCTCATTCCCTTCGCTTCCTGGGCCCAAAGCAGTGCAGTCTTTCCTGGCCAAATCAAGGATTTGGGGCTTCTTGCTACGCTACTTAACTATATAAAAAAAGAAATTTTTTGTTTTAGTAATATATATGAATAGAAAGATAGATCCATCCATCTATCCTATCTGATTTCGATTTTTGATATCTAAAAAAGAATCGATTTCATTCAACGTTTGATTCAAAGAACTGCGCTTAGCCCCCCCGCTCATGAAACGGCTCTGCTGCAATGGATGGCAGAGGGTCCGTAGTACCCAAAGCGCTGGAGTGATCCAGTAGCCGGGAAGGGGCCTAGAAGTGCCTACTACTATACCACACTACACTTGGCTCTACACATTTACAGAGCTAACCCCTGCCCAGTCCCTGGCAGAGCTAAGGGGGCTTCAATCCTTATTCCTTATCCCCATCTTCGCCCAGGCTAGCGGGGCCTTACTTATTCAGGGGGGAGAGTAGAGCCTCGAGAAGCACTGTTGAGAGGAAGAACCTTGGCTCCTTTTCATTCTCTACAGGGTTCCAACCCTTTCTTCAACATAGGTGACAACGAGCGGGGCAGAGATGGAAGAGATCGAACACGGGAATAAGAAGCAAGCTCGCTGTCCTTTTTTTGATAGAGGGGGATGGAGAAAGTGGACAAAACAGACTCGCATTTCCCAGTCGGGTTCCTTTTTCGTCTCGCATTTGTCATAGAACAAATACGGAAAAAGAATCATATTGAAAACGTTCCTAACCCACCAACCCCTTCCTTCGTAGAGCCGTGCATTGTAAGTGATCCGAACCCGCCCGGAGCGAGCCTCCCATAGAGGCAAGTGAAGTTAGTGAGCCGTATGATGGGCAACTATCTCCTGCGGTTCGGAGAGGACTCAGCTGTTAGTTAGAACCCCCTTGGTTTCGGGGTGGACCCTTTCACTCTATTTTATTATATACGCTTAGCGAAAAGAATGTTTTTTGATACGCCTAGGACATGGATTCTATATGAACCAATGGATCGTGACAAGTCGTTACTACTAGCAATGACTTCCTCTTTCATTACTTCATCCTTTCCATATCCCTCTCCCTTGTTCTCAGTTACTCATCAAATGGCACTCAGTTCATATCTTTAAGTTCGATCATTGACAAGGTTCAAAGAAAGGGTGGCCATTGAAAAATAATCGATTCCAAACCCCAATGCATCACCTGAAATTGCTAGTGTAATATAGTATTCGACAACATAACTTCTTCAAATCTACGTTTACGGCTACGTTTTTTCAGACGGAGGGCCGCCCTACTTATGAAATACGTACTTCAGTCCACTGCTAGAAATATCAAATATCGAAGTTAGTTGGTGGAAACGCCGGGAGAGGATCTGGATCCAAATCCACCATGAGGGCGGTTCTCTTCTTTCTTCTGGATGTTTTTTGGTTTCAGCACCTATTAAAAAACACGGGAAAATCCACTTTTTTTACGTAAGGATTCTTTGTTCATTTTCTTGATCTCCACACTTACTGGACCCCTATTCCTATAAAAAATCCCGGGAAAACAAGCTTTTTTCAAGGTTTTTTTGGTCGTCGTAAAGGGAATTGAGGATTTCATCCATTTTTACCGGGAAAACGGAATTATTTGAAGAAGTTTCTGTCTCCCCTTAAAAACCCCATTCTTCTCCTTTTTAGGTTGCTTCAGAAGCTCAAAATATGTACTGATATCCGGCGTGAAGAGCTATTTCCATCCCAGGGTACACAATTGGGTTGTAAACTCCATTTTTTTTCGTGCTTAAACGAGCTCTCAGTCCGTTTTCGGAGATGAGGAGAAAGCCTTTTTTCGTCTTGAGATTCTAATCGATGAGTAGAAATGGTTCTAAATAGTACGAATACTACCATACACATAGAATACAGGCGGTACGAAGTACACCTCTCGGTCCGTAGAGTAACTGTAGCTGCTTCAACCACCTTAGAGTCCACCTACGTGGGAGACAGAAGGATTCTACAAACAAGGGTTTACAAACGGGAAGGCAACGAAAGCCTTTTCGCGATTCGCCGACAATGATAGAGTTTAAGGGGGCATGGACCTTATAAGTCCTGGTCTTTAAGCTTTAATGGGCCCTCAGGGAGAGAAGGGTGCTCGTAGATCAGAGTAAGCTAAGTTCCGGTAAGCAACCCCTTTTTAGAGCTAAAGAGTTAAGGCATTAGGCTTATACTTAGGATCGTGAGAACCAGTCATAGTCTTTATTATTTGTTTGTGCGTTCATCTCTCCATCTAAGAAATGGTCTCTTCCACGAAAGTGCTTGAAGGAGAAATAAAGATAAGCTCTCCGTAGGGTCCCCCGGGATATGGGACGCGTGTCTAGTTCTCATTGGAAAGGAATCAGCTGAATATTTCTTCTGTCTCCCGCCTGACACAGTTTGACACGCGGTGATACCTGATTGGCTCCAAATCTATAGTTGTAGAAATAATAGCATTCAAACAAGCACGCGGGAAAAAGCAAGCGTCTGATCAGATCCATCTGCGAGGTAGGCCAAACATCTTTTTCCTAAGCGAGGACGGAGCTGGCGAGTGACGATTGCCCTATCTCTTAAAGGGGGTTTGGAACCCGGGGGTACTCTCTGACAGAATTGACGCTTCGCGTGGGCGCTCTATTATTGCCTCCTATTCCTGAGGGGGTGATCGGGGTTGCGTGGCGATACCCGCGAAAAAAAAAGGACTATTCGCTCTTTGGGGAGGGCCTTTCGTACTCAAGGGAGAATTATTGAGCGCACTAAAATCTAGTGGATGGGTTCAATATTCATGAAAAGCCAGGTTTGAAATGATCCATGTTACGGAACCAAGACAACCTATCTTACTAATAAAAAAAGGGTTAAGGGCCTCCAACGCCTATAAATAGAAGCTTCTTTCGGTCTCTCTTTGGCAAAGGGAACTTAGAAGTCGGCAAGAAAGAGCTTTGAGTAGCCATGGATATCGCTAGCAGACTTGCGATAATTGAGCAACAAATACGTCAGGTGGAAAACCAGAAGCTCCAACGGGAGCAAACGCTGGGTGCGTTCTGGGAACATCTGCCTGCTATCGATCCAATTATCATACGAGATCGTATGCTTTTTCTCCAGAACGAAATACGCACTCTCGAAAACAGGAAGAGGGCGCTGCTCCAAGAACGGGAGGGGCTCCTTGTGGAGGTTGCCATCCTCCGTGACCCACCCACTGGGGAGACTGGAAGAAATTAACAAGTGCTTAGCTCAGTTTCCAGCACTGTTCATTATTATGTTTAATTAAGTTCTATGTCTTTTGTTAACTTAATCTTAATATGTTGTTAGTTAACTTTGTAATGTTGTGTGGCTGAAAGTTGTCCATGTGTAAGCTTTCTATTGGATGTACTCCTATGTATAAAAACTGTAGTGCTGGAATGAAGAAGAATAAAAATCTGCTCTGTTCTAGTCGTGCAGAAAAATTTCTGATTTGAATTATTTAGACGATTCTATTGATTTCTTCTCGGTGCGGGTCTATCCCTAGGACTCCTTCTCGTGAACTAGGGTCAAATAAATAGATGGATCGCCCTTTCCTGTCCTGGAAGTTGATCCCCGTTGCCCAAAGCGTTCTAAGAGTCAAGTAAATGGTGGGACCTCCTTCCGGGAACTCCGATTAACTTATCTTATTGAGCCCCTCTCCTTTCAGTCGAGCTACTTCTCCCCTCTCCTAGGGTTGGTTTTCTCATCTGACCTGAGTTAAGTAGCTCTCTTGTTCTTGGCTGCTAGACGAGGAGCTGGGTAGAGAGATAATAGATCCTCCCCCAAGGAATATAGGATGGTAGCTTCTATTCCTTAGCACAAGCGCTAAGCGATAATAATTCCTTGATTGCCCTGTAAGTTAAATAAGGGATTCTAATGCTTCTTGAAGCGGCATAAACTACTATATAGAATCTTGAGTGCCTTCCCTTCGGAAACCAACTAAGGCAACTCCGATTGAATGCAGAATCCCGCTAGCCATTAAGTAGGTTTAGTCAGTTCACTAGGAAGAAGTAAACCACTCACCCCCAACTTTATAATGGGCCGGTGGAAGACAGAAACGTCTATTTTCCAAGAAGCAAGTGAGCAAATTCCCAGTTGTTACAAAAGAGAGCTAAACAAGTCAATGCGCATCGTGGAACTATACTATATGTTCCTCGGCCGGATCAAGCAGCGGGGTTGCTTCAGAAGCAAGTAAAGGCTCAAGGCAAGCTCAGGTCACCAGAAAGTAGGCATCAGAAATAGGCCTTTTTTATATTTCTAAGCTGATCGAGACCCACTCTTCTCAATAAATGCCACTATCAATAAAAAAGGGTTATTCAAATGTATTTCCCGCCCATTGCACTGATCAGAACCGTACTTAACTTACCAATCAGAATGCCGTGGTGGAACCGCAGGGACTGCAAGGTGAAAGCATGACTTTGATTCAACTGATCGGTCGGTCTACGCCCTTCGTGGAGCATGCAGTTCTCCCGAAAAAGACTTGTTAGAGAAGAGGGGGCTATTTCGTATCAAGGTTTGGAAGAGATATGTACTAGAAGCGACTCCTTGGCATAAGAGCACTAAGTGAGTTACTCCCTAATCTTCTGATCAATCCCACAACGGAACCTTCTAACTCCTCCTATCTTGTAGCTGCTTTTGCCATTGGTGCAGATCTGATTGAAGTAGGTGAATCAAAGGATATCTCAGACAGGCAAAGTCATTCTATGAGCACTTGTGCCACTTTTATAAGGCTTGCTAAGACGCCCCAACATGCAATCTCCAAGTCGTGGAATAAAGCTTTCTCTATAGACTTGTGCCGTCTGGGGATGGATCTAGTATTCCAGTAGCTGAGACTGAGGAAAGGTTAGCCAAGAGATTGTACGATTCTTCGACTCCCATCAACTCCCATTTGACTCCTAACGCGGAAAGAAAAAAAGATAAGACACACATTTGGTTCTGAAGTAGTGAACTATGTTTGTGCAGAAAAGCGTTTCGTTGTTTTTGGCTGAAAGGCCAATTCATTCTTTTTCCAGTTTCGTTACACATAAGGCATAAGGAATAAAGCTACTATAGGAATAGGAATAGGGATAAGGGTTAACCAGCGGGAGAGGAAAGAAATGCCCTTGTTTCTATCCGACCTAAAGGTTGGGCATCCCCAAGACAAGAGAAATATCAGTCGGTGAGGTTCGGATCGATCGGATCAACGGGAGCGAAAGCTGCTCGGAGAGAAAAAGAAAGTATGGCGTCTTTGGTCTTCTATGGAAGTCTTGGCTGAATCACTTGATCCAGTTAATCAAGAATCTTCTGACGAATAAGAATTGGAATTCACATCTGAGCAGTAAGGGAGGGGAAAAAGTAGTAGGATTCAGAGAAAACCCAACGGCGGAAAACCGCTCCCCTTTCAGTCGAGCAAGTAGATTCAGCGATTATTGCTATTCTTTAACGCCCCCCGAAGATTCATTAACATTAAGTAGCGTACGCCTGGTTCACCGCTAAATACACGAAAGAAGAACGGCTCTCCCGTTTGATGACTAAGGGGAAGGTAGTTTACTTGCACTTATGCTTGAGTAAGGCTCCGAAGGAGAGGCTCAAAAGGCTCCGAAGGAGAAGTAGGATTCTAGACGGACAGGAAAAGCATAAAGTATGAGGTTAAGATAGATTAGTCAAACTGCTCTAAAGTTATAAAAGAAAAGGTCCCAGTTCTCCTTTTTTTAGTAGATGGCTCGCCCGGTTGACTGCAATAGCAGCTGTTGCCGAAAGTGCTTATGCTTACTAAGATGGGTCACTTAGCGGTAAAAGTAGGAATGATTCCGTGGATCAAGGACTTTTTCCGCTGTCTACTAGGACAGAATTGGGTTTTTAACACAGTTATAGTTGCTGCCAGAAGGTGCTATGCTATTACTAAAGCGGGGCACCCGCGATGTGGAGGTAAGACTGATTTCTGTTCCCCCGGGGCTTCTTTCCCCAGTGCCAGATCTTGTTCTTTCACCTGTGCCCATGGAATTCTTTCTACTGTTCACTGATTGATCGAAATCCGGAAGCCAATTCTAAGTGCCGGTTTAGTTGAAGGATCCCGCGTACCATCAAGTGCAGATTGAGTGCCATATCCCATTTTCGTTTGTTGCCTATATCAGGATCGAGAGTAAGGGGACGGGGTTGATTCGGAACCTACTGATCCTCTGAAGAGCCAATTGTAGTTGATCCACCTGAGGCAGTAGTTAAGGCAGTTTCAGTCGATCCAGCCGCAACGGAAAGACCCACTAGGTAAGGGCTTACTACAAAAGAAAGGTAGTTTACTTGCTTACTTTAAAGAGTAAGGCTTTCCTTGAGTTTTCAATAACTAAAGCGCTAACGAGCAAGAAAACGGATGCGCGTTAGCGCAACGGCTTTCGCGCAGCTCAATCCCTTGCTTGTTGCTTTCGAGCCGGAGCTTTCTGGGTAGTGCAGTGGTCCGTGAAGGTTAAATCACACTTGTGTTAAGCAAGCAGAGTAGTCAAGCCAGAGAGGCAAAAAAAAGCAAGAAGCGGTTTTCGTTCGATCGACGGAATCCATCGTACTTTCACTGCTGTGGACCGGCTTTCATAAAGCACCCTTGGGCAGCAGCAACTATTGAGATCCAATTCCGAGATCAATTCGACAATGAAACTCTTCAAGCAATGATCTTCTCTATGTCATTTCTCTTGACGCGATACAAAAGACGACTTTCGAGAGTCACTTAGCCCCCTGACCTCTAAAGACGCTGTGTGGGCAAGTCGAAAAAAGTAAGAGCAGGGAGGTAATATTTACAGTTGTTGTAGTACGACTTTTTATTTCCTGTTCGGTCTTTCAATAAGTAGTCAGTTGCAGGCTAAGAAGCCTCGTAGTCAGACTTAACATTGATTAAAGCAGCTGTTGGAGAGAAGGCACCAGTCAGACCGGTAGTACGCAGCGGCAGTTTTTAATCATACAATGTGTACTCGAAGTCTGACTTTTAGCGGTAGTCAGCTGTCCTCGTTCTCCTCTTTTCATTGCCCTATTGAGTAAGGGTCGGTGTTTGCAAAAATGTCGAGCCGACGGGGTCAGGTACCAGTAGTGACAATGGCAAAGGGGGGAGCTGGACACTAGTTGTGCTAGTGGAATGACCCAACTGGACCTAGTCAGCCCGAACCGTTTTGCGGTTCTAGAGGACCCTGAACAATAAGAGGCAAAGATGCCAGATCTGGACACTTCTGAACCGGAAGAGATTGCGCAGGATGAGTGTCTGGGTAACAAAGCCGAGAAGGGTGTAGTCAAGGGGATAACTCCCGAGGAGAGTGATTTGGCCCATAGAAGCGAGGATCTGGAAGAGAGGGTTGATACCGGGTCAACTATGACAGTGACTGAGGGGGACTTGTTCTGTGATAAACAAATGACTCCAAACAAGAACCCCAGGGCAGCCAATCGTAAGAAAAGAGGTGAACCTGAGAAGAGCAGTAAGAGTAAGCGTTCAGGTGCTGGTGCTATGACCTTAAAGGCGGAAGATCCTCCCCTGGTTCTAACCACCCTGAATGAAGAGTGGGCGAACAAAATGCAAAACATATCAGAGATGTAGAATTCTAAGAAAGAGGGGGGAAGGGGAAAGTCAAGGCCAAAGAACAAAAGACAAATAAGGGCTACACAAGACGAAAAACCAGAGGCAGCGCTAAGGCGCGAGGGGGATGTGAAAACAACAACAGTTCCACATGAAGGTCCTTGGAATGGAAGAAGGATCGGTAAAGTCGAGAAGCAGAGAGAGGCCAAAGATTATATAAGAGCGCAAGAGGAAGATTTGATTGGCTTGGTGGAAACCAAAGTGAGGAGTGGAAAGGCGGCCAGAATTACCAGATGCTTAGGAAAGGATTGTAGTAAAGCCATTACTGTGGAGAATGAAGCCGGTAACGGCAGAATTTGGCTGATCTGGAATATGTACAAACATCTTATCAGGGAATGCGCATTGACTCATTCTATCTTGATAGAGAGATTTCGAATTCGACGAAATGAAGTACGGAGTGCCCGCTACTCGTTCATCATTCAGACAGATGCGCCTCTCTCCCAGTCGTCCGGGCTCATCGTTCAATCAATCATTCGTACGGGGAATAGAAAGTGGCCGGAGTGGCTTTTATGGGTAGAATGCTCCTCCCGATTCTCCTGATGTAGCTGGTTTTTCCGGCCGGTCGATCCGGCCACTTTGACTGCTGCCAAACCCTTCTTTAATGGGAGGATCTTCATCCCGACCACCAGATCCTTCTTCTTCTAAGTCTTACGCAGCTATAGTGGAAAAAAAACTCTCGTCTGTCACCTTTACAACATAGGCCCCTTCCCTTTTAAAAGCCCGATCTCTCATCAAGGAGAGCCGGGGTGTGTGCTTCACTTATGTTATGATGAGATTCACAGATCAGTAGATCCATTACGCTTTTCTTTGATAGCAAAGTTATCCTCAGGCCATCCTCTGTAGATGAGATTAGACCTCATGTTCGCACTCACTGGATGATGAACAGCGAAGTTCATATTGAATTACTCGATCCAAGACAGTTATTATGAGGTTATCATCACAAGAAGATTTCATTCAAGCTTGGACCAGGGAATCTCTCGTCATTAAGGCTTATTATTTCGTCTCCTTGGTTTGATCTGCGGTTTGAATCTTCTATTGCACCACTTTTGATCTCTCTCCTAAACCTTCCCCTTAATTTCTTCAATCCAGACTACCTTAAATCTATTGCAGGGGTGATAGGTAGGGCTCTGAGATTCGATGGCCCAACGATAGGGTTGGTGTGGCCAGACCACTGCGCAAATATAACGCTCGCGTCTGCGTGGAGATAGATCTCTTAAAGCCTAGGCCAAATCGGATCTGGTTAGGAATGGGTGCAGGAGGCAAATGGCGGAAAATCATCTACGAGAGAGTTCCTAAGTTTTGTTCCCACTGCATGCTTCGAGGCCGCGACAATTAAAGTTGCGGACATCTTCCTCAACCTATGGAAAAAAGAGAAAAAACCAAAAAAGGGTTCAAAAAGCCTTTCACAAAGACCCTTACACAATAGGGCAAGCCTAAAATGAGTAAGGCCAAACTCAAGGCCTCAGATTCTCACGAAAGCCATTGATAATCATCAGAACAACCAGATCGTTATTCAGCCCTCAGATAAAGAGACGTCTACCCACCCAACTTTGGATCCCTCCCCAACGGCAATCAATGAAGTTGAATAAGCACTCCCGGCAGAACAATTGTATTGAGATTTCGAGCACTGATTTGATCGTTCATGATCCTGCTCCATCTGCTCTCAATACATTGATTCATCAATCCACTCATGATGATATCAATGCTAGTAATCTTTCTTTACAGCAGTCCCATTGCCATATCTCCGAGAACAATCATTCCGATTTCGTTCCAAAAGAAGAGACATTGGCGGATATCTCTTCGAAAAAATCCGATTCTGTTTATAGAAATTTAAAGAGATTTATTGCAGTTCTCTCTCTTAATCTTAAATGCATGCATAGAGAAGACTGGGTCCAAAGCATTGCAGGGAGCGCAGGAAGCTAAGGCTCCATGTTCGGTTCTGGTAAAGAGGGCGGGAGGTAGGCTTGGAAGGAAAGTTAGAGTGGGGCTTTTATAACCCACCACGGTTAGGGATGGAGTTCTCACCCCCGGGCAAGAATAGGAGGTCCTACACTCGCTCACAACCGCTTATTTAGTTGATATTGTTGGTTACGTCCCGTGGACTTCGATCAAAAGAGGAAGGACAATGCCCATCATACCATTCGGGGATGTTAGTCAGGCCATTCCAGGAGACAGCAGCGGGCTGGGACCGAAGCTCGCTATGCCGCATTTTGAAATGAACGAGAAAGTTCAACATAGGGGAGAAAGTCTTGAAAAATATTCTTTCCGGACGCGAGCCTCACCCAAGGGGGAAACTCCATTTTATGCTCGCTCTCTTCTGTCATGCGCATCATGGCCGGGTGAGTTGGCCCATTGCGAATTAACCTCAGTGCTTCCAATCAGGTCATGCACTTTTTAAGATGCGGAACCTGGGCTTCAAAATAGGGGAAATTTTTTAGTAGGGGGGGTAAGGAAGGTGCCGAGGTCTTAATAGAAAGGGGTTGATAGTCCCGTCTGCTAGGCTTTTCCGAACTTCCCTTCGCCTTTCTGCCCGTGAAATCCTTTTCTTCCGCTTTTTCCCAACGAGATATCCCCATTCTTTAGTATTGAAGCATATATTAGTTCCAGAGAATCATCCGAACATTCTGAGATACGGTTGTCAAATGGGGGAAGAGGAACGAGAGGCGTCCCTAAGCCTTCCGGCTCACTAGTAGGTGACGAGGGGATTTCTAAAAAAGGGGTAATTTTTTCTGCCGATGCATTCGTTCGGATACATTCTTCCTTCTTCACCTTTTCAACCCACCCATACTAAAAAAGCAAATTTGCCTTCCTGGTAATGAATTGAGCGGCAGCGAGGAGGTCCGGTTCCATAGTGATTTCGTCTGCTTTTGGAACCTGGGGACAAAGAAAGTTACTTCGGAGTTTTGAATTCTCAGAACCTCCTTCGAATTACAGAACTGGAGGGGGTCTCACAGGCATCTCTCTTCGAGCGGCAGTGCAAGCTCGGATGGTGTTAGCGCTGGCAGAAGGTCTGGGATTAGTTTGTACCGGTGTAGGTTCCTGAGTAGTGACTTGTCCCCCTTGATGTTGTGGCATTGGATTAGTATAGATCCCCATATTACTAGCTTCAGTGACATTGGCGGCTTTCAGGTATGCCTTAACTTCGTTCCAATTGATACGATTTTAATCATTCATGTCATAGATGACATCACGCAAAGTGTGACACTCTTCGATGGTATGGCCCGCGTATCGGCGAAATGGACAGATTTTAAAATAGTCGAGACCGGGAGGCCAGGGGAGTGGTTTATCTCTGGGTAGAGAAATGGCTTTCCAGGCCCCCTGGATGGCTTGCTGATTCCGGGTGCTCTGTTGTCTCTGTGCATTCTGCTGTGCTTGAACCGCATTAATTTGATCCGGAGTGATGGTAACCTCTTGAGTTGGCTGCTGGGTTCTTAGGGTATTCTTCGGCCTGCCTTCTCCCCCATTAGAACTTTTCCTGAGGAAAGTGATAGACCCGTCTTTTATACTCCTCTGCATGCGGGCAGCTCGTTCAAACAGTTGAGGGAATGTTCGGAAATCTCCTAGCACCATCGCTTCCTTGATGGGCCCACGCAGGTTGATGTCGGCAAAAATCCTTGAATCTAAGTTTCCCCCCGTATTGGTCTGCTCTACTGCAGCTTGTATCATTGCCTCAATCTCCATCTTTCCGGGAGGCTTCCCCATGGGGACCACAGAGCGATCATAGTATAACTCTTCAATAGGAGATTCATAAGCGAATCGCTTTCGAGGCCTCTCGGATTGCCCATTCATGAAATAAGGTGCAGGAGTTCTTTGCATCCGTAGAGGAGGCTAATCCATGATTGGGAATTGGAATGTGGGTGCTTGACCGGATGCCCCTCCATTGATCTTGGCTTGCTTCATTGCATTCATGAATTCTTTGTTTGATTCTTAGGGCTTCTTCCTCTTCCGCTTTTCCCCATCTTACTAATCATAATAAAGGGGCAGGCAATCGGTCAAAGGTATCCCCAAGTCGGAATTCCGGCAACACCAAGAAGTATCCATTCTTAACACAATGAAACCGCCGGCTTTTTAAAAATATTTCCTCTTCAATTATGCACGATTTACTGTACTGGGGTTGTCTTCCTTTCTTGGGAGTAAAGTGAGGAGTCAATGAAGGTTTGCTTGTGGTTCTAATTGATAGGTGTTTGCAATGGGCTTTCGTCTCAGGCTCAGGTAGTTCAGTCTCCGGTGAAGTAGGGTTAGATCAGTCTCAGGGTCCGAAGGAGATAGAGTTATGGCATTTCTAGGGTTCGAAGACGGTACTATTGATTTCATCAATACCAAGCGGGACTTGCTTAATGGGACATTCGAGAAGGAGCTGGACAGAGGAATTAGATCTTCAGCTAAAGGTACTTGAGGGTAAGGAAAGCCGTATAGTGAGTCAAGCTCAATTGTAGTTCCCTTTCCCCTATATGTGCGATTAGATTACCTTTCTCATTTGCTTAGTCCCGCTCCGTCTGTCCTTTCTTCCGTCTCTATGTCTATTTCTCAATAGGCAGTGAATGAACAACTTCTTATATAAGGATTTCTCGTAAGCGAAGAAACTTCTTTTCTAACTGGGTGAAGGCACGATAGCTACTGAACTAATGGGTGAGGGTACGACACTACAAGGCAACGAAGTTAAGAATAAGTTCTTCTGGTAATCAAGGAGCAGCCAAAGGAAGGTACTCTCGGGAAAATCCATGTGAATAAGGAATGAGATCCGCGGAAGGGAGGAATTTAATCTTCTTCTTGAAAGCTGAAGGAAGTGTAAACTGTTCGAACGGCCGGTACTTAGCAACGGAAGTAGGAGGAGATCGAGCTAATCAGTCTATGTTGCTCCCGCTCAGGAAAGAAGACAGGGGCAAGTCGATGAAAGTCAGGTTTTTAACCGATTCAGGATCAACTTCGAATCCAATAGAAGGACTTCTAGGTTCAGACAAGGTTGCTCTGCTTCGCAACCAGTGTTTCAAGTGCCAATCCCAAGCTCTCCAACGGCAGCATTCCAAGCAACCCTAACCAGCAGCAAAGCGCTTCCTCGAAGGCAAAGTAAGCACCGTAGATAGATATAGTGTAAGCAAGCAAGGGGGCGAAGCGGTAAGCAAAGATCAATTGAGAATATAAGGATAGGTTGTAAGCTACGAATCACGAGTTATGGGTTCAACTATTTCTTCTACGTACAGGATTCTATCCCTTCAAACCTGCCAGTGCTCAAGTCAAGTAGAAATAGGGTGGTTAGGGAGGGTCGATCCATCAACGGATCCAACAACAGATCAATCCTCAAGTAATCCACGGAGAAAAAAAATAGTATATGACTAAGATCTGTCTTTTGATGCGGGAAAATGAGGCAAAGAAGTCAGTGCAGGCTCTTATGATTAGTAAGAGGAAGGTAAGTTTACGCTCTTACGACCGGAAGCGAAAGATGACTTGACCTTTAGACTTTATCAGAGGAATTATTATCGCTTAGCGCTTGCGCGGAGGAAGGAAAACGAAAGCTCCGAGGAAGACAGAGTAATTCGATCTTTTGGGAATGGGGGATTCAGGTAAGAGTTCATTCCGGCATAACTTGGCGCAAGGAATTTGCTCGTTCCGAGCGAGGTTCGACGTTAGTTGAAGTTGACATTGAGTCGCGCACTTCCTGGAGTGGGGAGTGAATTCATGCGTACCTCAACGCAAGGATTGAATTAGCTCATCTCGAGTTACGTGAGTGAACTTTCGCTTCTTCTTACTTTGGTCGATCAGTCAACCTGCCCTCCCCTTTATCAGTCTTAAGCGAACTCTTTCCCGACTGGCATCTTAGAATAAAGGAATATAAACTCTTCCAGATCCGGAATTTGCAACATCAAGAATAGAAGTAGAAGCATGCTATGCTAGCATAGAATAGAAGTCCCGAGTGAAAACGACTTTCCTTAGGATGAGCTTTTAGGGCACAGTAGAAAGAGCTTATTCGTCGATAACAAGCCTTTCTTCATATCATAAAGGAATAGAACCGGAAAGCTTTGATGCGAGAAAAGTCAGTCCATCCGCACTATAAAGACAGACGGATTCTCTCTCTTCTGCGTATCGCTTTATATAAGCTCCAGTGAACCCAATGCAAGACAGAGGGATCCTATAATAAGACTGACTCCTTCTATTCTCTTCACTTACACCTTACACTTCCGCTGAGTCTAACGAGGCTCAGGTGCGGAGCCTTCCACTGTGGACCGAGACTACACAAAGGTAGAACACTATAGAAACTTCGCTGACTTTATCATAAACCTCGATTTCGCTACGCTCAATAAGAACCCGGAATAGCGGAAATAGGTTCGTGTTCCGCTTCAAAAGTAAGTCGTCTTTGCCCAAGTGTGAACCGCAGACGACTCTCCAGTGGTTCCATTCCTTCTTACTTTACTTCTGGGTCAACCCAACCCGAATGGGAAGAGCAGGAATCAGCCCCTGTCGGCTAAGGCTTGTTGCCAAGGTCGAGTATGAGGGGGGCTCTGCCCTCCTTTGGCCTTTGGCGGTTGCAAATCCATCTTGCCTTTAACTGACTTGGTTTTGGGAGCCCCATCTTTGTGGTGACAGACTTCTTTTACACTTATCAATGCGAAATATAATCAAAATAGATCAGCGGCAGATGCCAATTCTCAGGTTGGTAGCAGCCCCCTTGCGCTTTTATTTCGATTCATGCAAAGGGAGGGGATATTTTTCAAGTTCTTGCTTATTCATACCCACATCCAGTAGTGTATCCAGTACCAGATCCTTTTGAAGTACCATACGCACCACCAATAGTAACAGCAGCATCTGTAGCTAAGATAGAAGTATACCTTGTATAAGATCAAGTAGTTCCAGCTTATCTACCAATAGCAAAGGTATCTATCGGTAACACCAAGAACAAAGGCAGGAACATAGGCATAAGCAAAGCCATAAGTATAGGTACCTAGTAGAGGATTAACAACTCAATTGTTATAAATAAAGAAATTAATAAATGGCTTTAAGAAACATTGAGAAATCAATGCCCTTCTTTTTCCTCCCACCCTGGCGCTTGCTTTGTCTCTGCCTTAGCTGGCGCTACCTACTATGCTCCAGCTGCTTCCATCTTTGCCTTCGGCCCCTTTACCTCTGTGGGATCCACTGGTGTAGGGTTCTCGTCCCACAGACCCCATTTCGGTGCCATTGCAGTGGGCTCACTGGGCCCTCCAGTTTTTCCGATCGCTCTTCTTGCGCGCGAAGTACAGCAAGCTATAGCCACTTTGCTTCCTTGCGCTATAAGAGGAGTGAACGCTTCCTGGGAGGGAGCATGAATGGTGTGGAAGTGGTTGTTCTTTGCCTGCTGTTCCTGTTGTTTTAACATTACTTAACTCCTAGCTCCATAACTTCCTTGCTCTTATAGTAAGTGAACGCTCTCTCGAAAAGAGCATGAGCGGAAGGAAAGTTCTTCCTTTCTTCCTGTCTCTAGCATCTAACAGCCTAAAGGGAAAGCTGCTAATCATTACACTCCTAGCAAGCTCGCACACTTCCTTGCGCTACATAGTGAGTGAAGGAGTTGGTTACTTTGTTGGTTGTTCCTCCCTCCTTTCTTTCAGAACCTACTACAGCCAAAGAAGCCTTTCTCCCTGTCTCCGAAAACGGACTGAGAGCTTTATTGAGCACGATAGAAAATTGCGGGGGGATATAAATACCTCTTAACGCCTGATCTCAGTGTAGCTTCTTCGCTTCTGAGGCACTTAAAAAAGATAAAAATGGAATTTTAAAGAGGAAGATTAAACTAGCTCGACCAAAGGGAGAGGAGACGGGAACTCTTTGACAAAAGGGTGTTTTCCCGTGTTTTTTGGCGTGAAACGTGTTTTCACTAGTAAACCCTTGCTTTTTTTGAAACAAAATCCGTTTTCCGGGGATTTTTAATAGGAATCGGGGTTGTAGTAAGCGGGGAGTTTTACTTTTTTGTCGGGCTCCACAAAGCCTTTCGCCGACATCAATAACATTTCATATCTCACGAATTGGATTCGAACCAATCAAGCTACTTCCCTTTTAGTAGATCGTGAGTGGGTCTGTCGTCCTCCTAATTAAAGTCCTCCTAAAATCAATAGCATTTCGTCGGAATACATCCTGTCTTTTCACCTTTGTAGTCCTATGCATAGTAAGTACTATAGCCCCAATCATGGCTACTAATAAAATAAGACTAGGAACCAAAAACCAGACGAAATAGTAGGTATAAAGTAAATTGCCCAATGTTTCCAAATTCGTCCAACTTTGCACCTTTCCGGCATAAACCGTATATCTCAGAGAGGTCGTATTTCTTTGGGTTGGTAGTAATGGAATGGTTTCATTATCTAAAATGAAGAACATTTCCCACCAAAGGATCAGTCCAATAATACCACTCACTGGTAAATAGCGCAATACTTCTTCGTGAATCTCCGCTATTTGAATATGGAACATCATAACAACGAATAGGAATGAAACGGCTATAGCTCCTATATGAACTACTGGGAAGATCATTGCGAAGAAGTCGAGACCTAACAAAAGAAGTAAACCTGAAGTGTCGCGAAAGACTGGAATGGGAAACAAAACGGAATGTACCGGATTTTTTGCACGTGCAACCATCAAACCAGAGACCAAAGCAGGGCTCGACAAAACGGAAAGTATCATGACTTATTAAGATTCACTTGTAGTTCCGCTTCTTGCTCTAACAGAAAGACTTTTCGGAAATCTGGTTGGTCCAACCAAGAAAGGCATGGGAGTCTTTGGGCGTATTTCATACGCAATTTCTTTTTTCTCAATTCAATTGCAGTCTCCGAAGTCCTTCTTGATCGATGGTCCCCATTAGCATTAGTGCCAATTAGTAGCCGCTCTTTTTGGAAGGCGAGGTACTCATGTGTGATCGCGGATTCCGCGGTAGCAGTAGTTCTAGCTCTACATTAGGAGCGCGGGGGCTCTATCTATCTAAAGGGGGTACGGACCCCTTCCATAGTACGGTACGATGCAGTTGAAAAACGTAAGCCCTTGTATAGGTTGGGCTTACGTTTTCTTGCTTTTCTTTGTTGAACCCTTTACGGTCTACCCTCTTTCTCGATATCCCAATTCTAGCGGTCGTTAGCAGAAGTAGAGATAGGGGGAGGTAGGAATGGAATGAGGGCCCGTACTCGTCTTAGAGCTAGTTTGACTTAGTGTACAGGACAGTGGTATGCGTGTCAGGGGAAGAAGCCAAGACCTCTTAGTTACCAAACCTTCGCCCATAGCCTAAAGGAGGAGAGGAAGCTTTAGAAAGTGACTCTTTGGACTAGTCTCATAGCCATCTATCTCTATAGCATCCCGCAATTCCTGCTCCTTCCCGTCCTTCTTTTCGTTCTTGATAGCACAGGAAAGAGACTGTTCTTGGTCCTTGGCCGTCCTTTGTCCTCTTTCGATAATACCATAGATGCTATTGGTCCCGATCTTCGATTCAATCTGGGAATGGTTGTTAAAGAGACCCGTGGTAATCGTCTTTTTTTTCTTTATCCGAGGTCTTAGCTATCTTTAATCAGGCTAATCTTCTTCCTAAAGATCCCATCCTGCTTAGAAAGATAGCAGCCAGAAAGAGAATGTATAAAAAGCTATGATAGCGGAGTTAAGTTAAGTGGAGAAGTAAGTAGACTGGACAACTAAGAGGGAGACATTAGTGATTCCCCTCCAATCGATAGCTCAGAAAGAAGGAAAAGGGATTACTTCTTACTCATCTCAGATGCGGCTAATCGACTGATGATCTTATCAACTTACTCGGTATATGGAGAAAGTCATCAACAGACTTGTCTTGACGCTGCTTGGCTTCCGTCAATTCTCTTACGCCTACGCACTAAAGGCAAAAGGATGTTTATCTGTACTTCCTCTATCTTACGTCCTTTGACTTCACTCCGCTACGCACCTTCAAACAGCCTTGTTGTCCTAAGAGCGGATTCATCCCCAGATGGGCAAGGGAAAGCCTAAACCTTACTCCGCCAAGCCCTTCTTGCAAAGACCGGTAATGCCACATCTAAGAGAAGAAAGCATCGAATCCTCTCTTTGCTATAGTTAAGATATCCCCTGCTATATCTGCTGTTGAGAATCCTCTTCCAAGGAAGTCTTCTTTTTTTTCTTTCCCCCCAATCGTCTCTTGCAAGAGATGGGCTTTATAGAATCGGATGGCAAAGAGAAAGACTAACTAACACTCTCCATCCTTTCTTATATTATATACGCTACGCTATTTGCAGTGAAGTGCCTTATGCCGAAAATTGTCTTGCACATAATCGTCTTCATCCCATGCTGCTTGACGGAATGCCTTCTAGAACGAGAGTGAAGAAAGAAGGGCAGAGAATGTCTTTTTTCTCGATAGCCAGTCGCGCATTCTTCCTCTCTTACTTTCCCTTTCGCGGGTAAGTAGATAGTCGGTCCCTTCCCTGGCCCCGCAACCAAGAGTCACTCGTCGAAAGCTTGATTGACCAGGAAGACAAGCAATAGGAAAGAAATCCCAATAAGGAAAGCCATTAGCCAGCAGGCAAGTAGTACGGCCAAGACTCTAAATAAGAAGACTCGCCAAAGTCCAGCTTTAAACATCCGGAAAGAAGATCAAGCGAAAGCCCAGCGGCTAGAATTTCTATTGAACCTTTACAGCTACAGTGCCCAGATCGTTACGCCTTTCTTTCCTTTCGGACTAATAAAAGCAACCAAGACTTAGCAATGGCAATGGCGTCCTCCGCAAGCGTAGCAGTTGGTGGAAGGGGAAGAGGAGGTCGTATACGGGCCTTAACCAAATCGAGGTGAAAATAAGCCTATTTAGGGTTAGGTAATGAGGAATTTGAAGTGCTTCACTGAATAAGTGAAGGAATGGGTTCAACTTGGAGATGGAAGTATTGAAAGACAGATCGACCAATGGGATAGCAAAGATCCCGAAAAAGGCTACCATTCCGGCTTTGAAGGGAACGGAGGGAAATTACTCAGAAAGTCAGGGAGCTGCTTGCGCTCAGGGGGAGCTCAGTAACAGGGTCTTCTTTCTGCCTCTGTATTCGCTACTACTTCTTCTTAGCTCTTAGCTAGGGCAATACTCCTAAGAATACTCCCAAGTAAGGGAAGCTCTGACCAGAAGATGGAATCTGTACGGCGGATAGGTGCATCTGTTGAAGGCATTCGAGCCCGCTTGACGGTCCCGTCAAAGCAGTTCTTTTTGGTACATTCCTTTGCCTAACTATTCTAATTATATAGTATATAGTTAGTTATAAGGGAATGAACTGAAGGTTTGAGAAAGATCTTTGAGAATCATCCTTGAGCAGACTGCTCCACAAGAACCCCCCAACCCCCGTATTAGGGCTACGAATCTTTCGTTTTTGGTATCTCTCTCAAGATTATAGGTTCCTTCTGAAGGAATTATTATCGCTTAGCGCTTGTGCTAAGGAATGGTGGCTTTTTTCGTACTTTTAGCAGCTAGGGAACGAGAGCTACAGCTACCTTGTCTTAGGATAGGAAAGGCAAGGACGGTCCGATTAGGTTTGGGCTTTGGCTTTGGATAAGATGTCCTCAGACTAAGAGAGGCACTTAGAACCATCTCGAGCCTACTTAATTAAATAGCTTACTGCTTTCTAGCCGGCTTTAGGTCCTTGGCTGAGCAGAGGAGGAGAGAGGTGTTGGGGGACAGCCTTCCTCTTGTGGTGTTGTGGAGCGTTATCTGCCTTTACGGGTTCATCCCGCTAAGGAAAAGCTCCGGATTTTGTTTGAGCCTTTCTCCCTACTCTTTAACCGGAATAGCTATAAGTGCGTCGGTTGATGGCGACTTGCCCAGTTAGTAGGTACCCTTCTTCCCTTTCACTTTAGGAAGAAAGCTATTGATTAGAGAACTACCAGCTCCACTGACTCAATAGGCGAGGAATCGCTGGAAAAGGCATGATCACCGGCGATACAATCGAAGGAAGGAACGCCGGAAGAGGTAAAACTTCGCACAGCGTAGGACACAGCAAGACGTCAAAGAGTCAGATCTTACGTCAGCAACAGTGATCAGAGCAGCGAGAACAGCTAGCTGAGAAAGTGGAGTTTACCTATTTGATGCTTCCCCCAGATCTCCAGTCTCTCTCGGAGTAAGCTCCCTTCTGTCAATAAAGAAGTGAGGAATCTCTTAGAATCTCGGTGAAGACAGGCTTCTTTAGCACAGGCAACTCCATCAACTACAACGACGTAGGCGAAAAGAGGCTTTCTTAGCTACCACGTCCGGGCAAGAGCTCGCCGCCTACAAGGCT